AGAAGAAATACTCGAGTAATATGGAAATTCCATTATTTTCTCAAATTATTCATTCAAAGATTATACATCGATCTATTTTTATCTATCATTAATATTCCTAGAATTACTACACAACTCTTTCTTGAATCAACAAACAAATTGATTGAGAAATTCATCTCCAATAATGAAATAAATCAAGAAAAAATTACTAATAAAAAAAAAATTCACTTTATCTTTATTTCGACTATAAAAAAGTCACTTTATAATATTAGTAAGAAAAATTCACATATTTTTTGTGATTTATCCTACTTGTCACAAGCATATGTATTTTACAAATTATCACAAACCCAAGTTATTAATTTGTCTAAATTTAGATCTGTTCTTCAATATAACACAACGTCTTGCTTCCTTAAGACTAAAATAAAGGACTATTTTAAAACACTAGGAATATTTCATTCGGAATTAAAACATAAGAAACTTCAGAGTTATAGAATCAATCAATGGAAAAACTGGTTAAGATGGCATTATCAATACGATTTATCTCAGATTAGATGGTCTAGATTAATGCCAAAAAAATGGCGAACTAAGGTTAATCAAGGTTGTATGGCTCAAAATAAAAATAGAAACTTAAACAAATGGAATTCATATGAAAAAGACCAATTAATTCATTACAAAAAAGAAAATGATTCGGAACTCTATTCATTATCAAACCAAAAAGATAATTTTAAAAAATGTAATAGATATGGTCTTTTAGCATATAAATCAATTAATTATGAAAATAAAAGTGACTCATTTTTTTCTAGATTACCCTTTCAAGTAAAGAAGAACTTAGAAATTTCGTATAATTCCAACACGTACAAACACAACTTTGTTGATATGCCCGGCAATCTTCATATCAATAATTATCTAAGAAAGGTCAATATTCTAGATATAGAAAGAAATCTCGATAGAAAATATTTTGATTGGAAAATTATCCATTTTTCTCTTAGACAAAAAGGAGATATTGAAGCCTGGGTTAAGATCGATACCAACAGTAATCCAAATACTAAAATTGGTATTAATAATTATCAAATAATTGATAAAATTGAGAAAAAGGGGGTTTTTTATCTTACAACTCATCAAAATACAGAAAAAACTCAAAAAAATTCGAAAAAAGTCTTTTTTGATTGGATGGGAATGAATGAAAAAATATTTAATCGTCCCATATTGAATCTGGAATTTTGGTTCTTCCCAGAATTTGTACTACTTTATAATGTCTATAAAATAAAACCGTGGATTATACCAAGCAAATTCCTTCTTTTTAATTTGAATACAAATGAAAATGTTATTCAAAATAAAAACCAAAAACAAAACTTTTTTCTACCATCAAATAAAAAAATAAAGAATCGAAGTCAAGAAACAAAAGAACCCCCAAGTCAAAGAGAGCGTGGATCAGATATAGAAAACAAAGGAAATCTGAGCCCTGTTTTTTCAAAACATCAAACCGATCTTGAAAAAGATTACGTGGAATCAGACACAAAAAAGGGTCAAAATAAAAAACAATACAAAAGCAACACGGAAGCAGAACTAGATTTGTTCTTGAAACGTTATTTGCTTTTTCAATTGAGATGGAACGATGCTTTGAATAAAAGAATGCTCGAAAATATCAAGGTATATTGTCTCCTGCTTCGACTGATAAATCCAACCAAAATTACTATATCGTCAATTCAAAGGAGAGAAATTAGTTTGGATATAATGCTGATTCAGGCAAATTTACCTCTTACAGACTTGATGAAGAAGGGGGTATTGATTATCGAACCTATTCGGTTGTCTGTAAAACATAATGGACAATTTATTATGTATCAAACCATAGGTATTTCATTGGTTCATAAAAGTAAACACCAAACTAATCAAAGATACCGAGAACAAAGATATGTTGATAAAAAGAATTTTGACGAATTCATTCTGCAACCCCAAACTCAAAGAATAAATACAGAAAAAACTCATTTTGATTTGCTTGTTCCTGAAAATATTTTATGGTCTAGACGTCGTAGAGAATTGAGAATTCGAAGTTTTTTTAATTCTTTGAATTGGAATGTCGTCGATAGAAATTCAGTATTTTGCAACGAAACCAATGTAAAAAACTGGAGTCAATTTTTGGGTGAACGGAAACCCCTTTATAAAGATAAAAATGAATTAATTAAATTTAAGTTCTTTCTTTGGCCTAATTATCGATTAGAAGATTTAGCTTGTATGAATCGTTATTGGTTTGATACCAATAATGGTAGCCGTTTCAGTATCTTAAGGATACATATGTATCCACGATTGAAAATTAATTGATAGTACTATATACCCTGTCTCGTATAGAGTATCTGAAAGCAAACAAATGCAAACATGCCTTGTTTTACATCTCATTCGAATCTAATTCGAGTAGACAATACTAAATCAATAAAATAAGGTATTGATTAGATCTAGAAATGAATCAACAGAATCTTCTTCATTTTAGGATTTTAGGTTTCAATTATTCGCTTTTGTGACTGAAAAAAACGTACCTACCACCTTTTTGGATTCCTATCTGAATCAAATTTGAAATTTGATTAATTTATTGGAATTGCTAAAATTAGAGGTTCATAAAGAAATTAAGTCTATATACCACGTTCAAATTACTGGCATTATTATTACTGATCAATAAAATTAGAAAAAATCCATATCTGTAAAATAAAGAAAGGGGAAATTCATTTATGGTAAAAAATTCTGTCATTTCAGTTATTTTTCAAGAAGAAAAGAAAGGATCTGTTGAATTTCAAGTATTCAATTTCACCAATAAGATACGGAGACTTACTTCACATTTAGAATTGCACAAAAAAGACTATTTATCTCAGAGAGGTTTGAAGAAAATTTTGGGAAAACGTCAACGACTGCTAGCTTATTTGGCAAAAAAAAATAGAGTACGTTATAAAGAATTAATTAATCAGTTGGACATTCGAGAGACAAAAACTCGTTAAGAAGAGTTATTTCATTTTCACTTATATGTTTCGATTAAATTTTGATGAACTTCTTTTCACTTTCAGTAATTCATGGAAGAATGAATCGTTAAAAAACTTATGACTGCACCAACTACAAGAAAAGACCTCATGATAGTCAATATGGGGCCTCAGCACCCATCAATGCACGGTGTTCTTCGACTCATCGTTACTCTAGATGGTGAAGATGTTGTCGACTGCGAACCAATATTGGGTTATTTACATAGAGGGATGGAGAAAATTGCGGAAAACCGAACAATTATACAATATTTGCCTTATGTAACACGTTGGGATTATTTAGCTACTATGTTCACAGAAGCAATAACCATAAATGGACCCGAACAATTAGGCAATATTCAAGTACCTAAAAGGGCTAGCTATATCAGAGTCATTATGTTGGAGTTGAGTCGGATAGCTTCTCATTTGTTATGGCTCGGTCCTTTTATGGCGGATATTGGTGCACAGACCCCTTTCTTCTATATTTTTCGAGAAAGAGAATTGATATATGACCTATTCGAAGCTGCCACCGGTATGCGAATGATGCATAATTATTTTCGTATTGGAGGAGTGGCTGCCGATCTACCCTATGGCTGGATAGATAAATGTTTGGATTTTTGCGATTATTTTTTAACAGGGGTTGCTGAGTATCAAAAACTTATTACCCGGAATCCGATTTTTTTAGAACGAGTTGAAGGCGTAGGCATTATTGGGAGAGACGAGGCATTAAATTGGGGTTTATCGGGACCAATGCTACGAGCTTCCGGAATAGAATGGGATCTTCGTAAAGTTGATCATTATGAGTCTTACGACGAATTTGATTGGCAGGTTCAATGGCAACGAGAAGGGGATTCATTAGCTCGTTATTTAGTACGAATCGGTGAAATGACAGAATCCATAAAGATTATTCAACAGGCTCTGGAAGGAATTCCAGGAGGGCCTTACGAAAATTTAGAAATGCGACGTTTTGACAGATTAAAAGATCCTGAATGGAATGATTTTGAATATCGGTTTATTAGTAAAAAGCCTTCTCCAACTTTTGAATTGTCGAAACAAGAACTTTATGTGAGAGTTGAAGCCCCAAAAGGAGAATTGGGGATTTTTCTGATAGGAGACCAGAGCGTTTTTCCTTGGAGATGGAAAATTCGCCCACCAGGTTTTATCAATTTGCAAATTCTTCCTCAGTTAGTTAAAAGAATGAAATTGGCTGATATTATGACAATACTAGGTAGCATAGATATCATTATGGGAGAAGTTGATCGTTGAAATGATAATTGATACAACAGAAATAGAGACTATCAATTCTTTTTCCAAATTGGAATCCTTAAAAGAAGTCTATGGGATCATATGGATGCTTGTCCCTATTGTGACTCTTGTATTAGGAATCACAATAGGTGTACTAGTAATTGTTTGGTTAGAAAGAGAAATATCTGCAGGAATACAACAACGTATCGGGCCTGAATATGCCGGCCCTTTAGGAATTCTTCAAGCTCTAGCAGATGGGACAAAACTACTTTTGAAAGAGAACCTTATTCCATCTACAGGAGATACTCGTTTATTCAGTATTGGACCATCCATAGCAGTAATATCTATCTTTCTAAGTTATTCAGTAATTCCTTTTGGTGATCACCTTGTTCTAGCCGATCTTAGTATTGGTGTTTTTTTTTGGATTGCCATTTCAAGTATTGCTCCCGTTGGACTTCTTATGTCGGGGTATGGATCAAATAATAAATATTCCTTTTTAGGTGGTCTACGGGCAGCTGCTCAATCAATTAGTTATGAAATACCATTAGCTCTATGTGTGTTATCAATATCTCTACGTGTGATTCGGTGAGACCTAAAATTTATCAAAATTCTTTTCTTTCTAGAAACAAGGATAAAAAGATTTGATTGACTATATATATTTTTATTTTTCTTCAGCATTTGAGTTGATGAACTAAACCAGATAGTTATATGAGTGAAAGAAAACGGCTTCTAAATTTGCAGTAAAAAGGTTGAGTCTCATTTCCTATGTACAAGAATCAAATGGTGAAAAAAGTAAACATAAGCAAGAGAGATTGTTTACCCCAAGATTCGTGAATTGTCATGATAGCTTGAAGCGGGTTCAAAAGACCAACTCTATGGAGTTTTTACTGTCTATTACCATAGATGGATTTCCACAACGGGAGGTTTTTGAAACAAAAAATGAGTGGATGGTTAGGAAGACCAAGATACACAAAGGATTAGTAATTGAGATTATGTAAGTTATCCAAGAGGATATTTCTGTACATAAAAGGAATTCAAATTGGGGCTTTACGTTCGTAGAAATGATCAAGAAGTACTCCCCATGATTCTGATCCAGAGTATGTTCCTATCCACTGAGTAAGTAACTAACTATCAAGAACGAAGTAATCTTTTACTTTGGTTAAAGGCCCTTTTTCTGAGAAAGGAGAATAGGAATGAAATAAAAAAATCGAAATAGAAAGAAAAGAATCTAATTGCAAAAGCAAAAAGGAGGGATGTCTTTTTTTTTTCTTCCTTTTTTCTTTTTTTGTTTTTATTCTTTCTTTCCTATAATTCAATTTTGATTTCTATTTAGAGAGATAAAATTTTTGTCATGATTCATGAACTAATGTACTCTCTAATTTTTTTCGTAATTGAAAATTCGAGGTTGAAATGTATATGTGATATTGCTATAAAGCACATTTTTTTATTTAATGATAAGGTTATTAATCAACAAAGAAAAATGAAAATTCTTAAAAGATGAGATAAATTCAGAAGCACTTATTTATTAGTTTTAAATATAGCAGACAGAATTCCATTGGTCTAATTTGGGACCTTAGGATAGATTTTGACTCTATCTGACAAACATATCAAGATAAAGAATAGGAAAGGGCCCTTAGATTTATTTGTGACCTCTGAGGAGCCGTATGAGGTGAAAATCTCACGTACGGTTCTGGAATAGCGATGGGCACAGTGATGTTATCATCGACTATGATTATCTAACAGTTCAAGTACAGTTGATATAGTGGAAGCGCAGTCAAAATATGGTTTTTGGGGGTGGAATTTGTGGCGTCAACCCATCGGGTTTATCGTTTTTCTAATTTCTTCTCTCGCCGAGTGTGAAAGATTACCTTTTGATTTACCAGAAGCAGAAGAAGAATTAGTAGCAGGGTATCAAACCGAATATTCAGGTATCAAATTTGGTTTATTTTACATTGCTTCATATCTGAATCTACTAGTTTCTTCATTATTTGTAACAGTTCTTTACTTGGGAGGTTGGAATCTTTCTATTCCGTACATATTTGTTCCTGAGCTATTTGGCATAAATAAAGGGGGTAAAGTCTTTGGAACACTAATTGGTATCTTTATCACATTAGCCAAAACTTATTTGTTTTTGTTCATTCCTATTGCAACAAGATGGACTTTACCGAGGCTGAGAATGGACCAACTATTAAATCTTGGGTGGAAATTTCTTTTACCGATTTCTCTAGGTAATCTATTATTGACAACCTCGTCCCAACTTCTTTCACTGTAAAAGACCACAATATCCTAGATTCACGACTTGTCTCAAACAAGAGAAAGAAACAAGCATAAAATCTTTTTTATAGATATTCAACATATGCTCCCTATGATAACTGAATTCATAAATTATGGTCAACAAACAATACGAGCCGCCAGATACATCGGCCAAGGTTTCATGATTACCCTGTCCCACGCAAATCGTTTACCTGTAACTATTCAATACCCCTACGAAAAATTGATCACATCGGAACGTTTCCGAGGCCGAATACACTTTGAATTTGATAAATGCATTGCTTGTGAAGTATGTGTGCGTGTATGTCCTATAGATTTACCCGTTGTTGATTGGAAGTTGGAAACTGATATTCGAAAGAAACGATTGCTTAATTACAGTATTGATTTTGGAATCTGTATATTTTGTGGTAATTGCGTTGAGTATTGCCCAACAAATTGTTTATCAATGACCGAAGAATATGAACTTTCTACTTATGATCGTCACGAATTGAATTATAATCAAATCGCTTTGGGTCGCTTACCAATGTCAGTAATTGATGATTACACAATTCGAACAATTTCGAATTTACCTCAAATAAACAATGAATAAACCCTTAATTCGATTCAAAAAAATTACGAATTACGAAGGCTTAGTTCGGATCTAAAACAATGATATTTTTGCTTGGGCAATTCAAACTAGTGGTTGCTTAATGAGACTCCTAGCTTAATTTAGATTGAAAACAAAACCGATTTCAATATTATATATTATAATAGTAATGGTTTCAAAGTAGATAAATGATATCAAAAATAGATAGGTTTAAACTACTCTTTCGACGAATAAAGAATGGATAGTGGTCCAATAAAATAAAAGCATCTACGTCAATTCATACCCATTAGACTTTCATTCAATTAACAATTTCAAAGTATCATAAAAAATAGAAAAACTGCTTTTTTCCTGGTCAGGTCAATAAAGTCATGAAATTCTTCGTTTTTGATTTTTTATAAAAAATGGATTTATCTGAACCAA